GTAGCTCTGATACGTTACTCCCAACAATCGTGTTTTAGTCGCAATCTAATCAAAGGATCCATGCGCGCTCAAAGACGTAAAACAGTTACTTGGGACCTCTTTCAAGTAAATGTGCATTCCCCACTTTTTTTGGACCGTATAGACAAAGCATCTTTTTTTTATTCTTTTCATATTAATGAAATGAAGAATCTTATTTTGAGGAATTGGATGGGGAGAGAACGAGAATCTAAATTTAAAATTTTAGATTCCCATTTTGAAAATGAAGAAACAAAAGAAGAAAAGGATAAAAAAGAACGTATAGAAATATCAGAAGCTTGGGATACCTTTGTATTTACTCAAGCAATAAGAGGTTTAATGTTAGTAATCCAATCTTTTTTTAGAAAATACATTATATTGCCTTCATTTATAATAGCTAAAAATATTTTACGTATGTTATTATTTCAATTCCCCGAGTGGTACGAGGATTTGAAGGAATGGAATAGAGAAATGCATATTAAATGCACCTATAATGGTGTTCAATTATCAGAAACAGAATTTCCCCAAGATTGGTTAACAGACGGCATTCAGATAAAGATTCTATATCCTTTCTGTCTAAAACCTTGGCGAAAAGCTAAGGTACGATCTCATCATAGAGATCGAGAAGATTCAAAATATAAAAACAAAAATTTTTGTTTTTTAACAGTCTGGGGAATGGAAGCAGAACTTCCCTTTGGTTCTCCCCGAAAACGACCTTCTTTTTTTGAACCTATTTATAAAGAACTCAAAAAAATAAATAGAAGGGTAAAAAATAAGATTTTACAAGTTATAAACTTTTTGAAGGAAAGAATAAAATCCTTTATAAAAGTTATAAAAGAAAAAACAAAATGGGTCACTAAAATGTTTATAGTTATCAAACTCATAATGAAAAACTTGGAAAAAGTAAATCCAATTTTTTTATTTGAGTTGAGGAAAGAAAGAGTATATGAAATGAAGGAAAACGAAAAAGATTTAAAAAAAAATAAAAAGATTCTTCGCGAATCATCTGTTCGAATTCGACCAAAAAATTGGTTAAATTATTCACTAATAGAAAGAAGAATGAAAGATCTTTCTGATAAGACAATAAAAATCAGGAATAAAATAGAACAAAACGAAAAAGAAAAAAAAAAAGATATAGTTCTAATTTATGATAATAAAAGGCCGGAATCACAGAAAGATTTTTTTAAAATCTTAAAAAGGAAAAATATCCGATTAATGCGTAAATCGCACTACTTTATAAAATCATTCATTGAAAAAATATACATAGATATTTTACTATGTACCATTAGCATTCCTAAGATCAATGCACAACTTTTCTTTAAATCAAAAAAAAATATCTTTAATAAATCCATTTACAACAATAACAATAATAAAAGAAATAAAGAACAAGAAGGAATTGATGAAACAAATCAAAATACAATGAAGTTTAATTTTGGTTTGACTATAAAAGAGTTGTTTTCAAATACTGATAATACTGAGAATAGGAATCCAAATTCCGATACTTATTGGAACTTATCTTCCCTATCTCAAGCATATGTATTTTACAAATTATCACAAACCCAATTACTTAATAAGGATCACTTGAGACCTGTATTTCAATATAAAGGAAACTATCCTTTTTTTAAGGAAAGATTAAAAGACTATTGTATGATAATGATACATGGAATATTTGATTCCAAATCAAGACATAATAAAATTCATACGTATGTAATGAACGAATGGAAAAACTGGTTAAAAGGTCATTATCAATACGATCCATCTAAAAAAAAATGGTCTCGATTAGTACCTAAAGAATGGCGAAATAGAATCAATCAACGCTGTATGATTCAAAACCAAAACAAGAGATCAATTCAATTGGATTTATATAAAAAATACCAATTCATTCATTCCATGAAAAAAAATAACTATGCAGCGGATTCTTTTATGAGTCAAAAAGAAAAATGGAAAAAAAATTACAGATATGATCTTTTATCATATAAATACATAAGTGCTCCTAATTCATATATTTCTGGATCAACATTAGAATTTGAAATAAACGGGGACCGAGAAATTCCATATCATTTCAATACATCGAAACCCGAATCATTTTATGTATTAGTAAGTATACCTAGTAATAATTATCTAGAAAAAGGATATATTATTGATAGGAATATAAATTTGGATAGAAAATATTTTGATTGTAGAATTCCTCATTTTTGTTTTAGAAAGAATATTGAGATCTGGACCAATGCACATATTGGTATTGGCATGACGATTCATAAAAATACTAAGACTGAAATTAAAAATTTAAAAAAAATGAAAAAAAAAGATCTTTTTTCTACTACGGTTCATCAAGACATCAAACCATGCAATCAAAAAAGAAACTCTTTTGATTGCATGGGAATGCATCAAGAGGGGTTCTCTGATACTGCATCAAATCATAATACTATATCCAATCTCGAATCTTGGTTCTTCCCAGAATTTGTGCAACTTTTTAACATATATAAGATTCAACCTTGGATCATTCCAATTAAATCACTCTTTTTTAATTTTAATAAAAATGCAAAAATAAATATAAATACAAATAAAAATCCTCATGAATCGTCTAATAAAAAAGATCTTGAATTAGTAAATTACAAGCAGGAAGAACAAGAACAACAGGATCAAGGAAATCTTATATCGAATCTACAAAAACAAAAGAAAAAAAAAGCTGTTGAAGAAGATTACGCAAGATTAGACATAGAAATTAAAAAGGGTAGAAAAAAAAAAAAATATCAATATAAGAGCAAAAAACAAATGGAACTAGATTACCTTTTGAAAAAATATTTCCTTTTTCAATTAAGATGGGCTGATCCCTTGAATCAAAGAATAATGAACAATATTAGGGTATATTGTCTCCTACTTAGACTGATAAACCCAAAGGAAATTGCCATATCCTCGATTCGAAGAGGTGAAATAAATCTAGACGAAATGCTAATTCAAAAGGAGCTAGTTCTTACAGAATTGATAAGAAAGGGAATATTTATTATTGAACCAATTCGTCTATCTATAAGAAGGGACGGAAAATCTATTGTATATCAAACTATGGATATTTCATTGGTTGATAAGAAGAAGCACCAAACAAATAGAAAATACGCAAAAAAAAGACATATTGAGAAAGAGGGGTTTGAAAAATCCATTCCACGATACAGCCATTTTTTTTTTAGTGAAGACAAAAATCATTATGATTTCCTTATTCCTGAAAATATTCTATCTCCTAGGCATCGGAGAGAATTTAGAATTTTAATTTGTTTCAATTCACGGAATTGGAATGTTTTGGATAGAAATCCAAGATTTTGCAATGAAAAGAAAATAAAAAACTGTGGACAATTTTTGAATCAGAACAAGCATATTAAGACCGATGCAAAAAATTTAATTAAATTCAAATTGTTTCTTTGGCCCAATTATCGATTAGAGGATTTAGCTTGTATGAATCGCTATTGGTTTGATACCAATAACAGCAGTCGTTTCAGTATGTCAAGAATACATATGTATTCACAATTCAGAATGAATTCAATTCAAATGCAAAATTTTTAATTTTTCATTTTTATATTTTTTAATTGGAAGACAAATAATTGACATTTACTAATGTATTATTAATGTATATAGTATCTTTTATTATTATTATTGTTATTATATTCTTATTTATATAATTTATTATATAATTTATATTTATTTAAATTTAGCTTATTTATATTTAGCTATATTAATAATATATAAATATTATTATATAATTAAATAATTAATTATATAATTAAAAATTAAATAATTAAAAATATATAATAATAATAAAATCATTTTTTATGCCGCCACTCGGACTCGAACCGAGATGCTCTAGCACTGCTTCCTAAGAGCAGCGTGTCTACCAATTTCACCATGGCGGCTTACCTGAAAGAATAATAGTAAATTTATGTTGAATTGTCTATATTCAATAGAGTTTAAGAAACAACGAATAAAGATGCATTTCCATTCATATGGAAATGTTCAAGTTCAATATCAATAATACTCAGTTAGTATTTTCGTAAGTTCAGTTTTCATAATAAACTTTTCCGTTTCTGTATTATAAACTATAACTATAATAGAAACCTAGCTTTTTTTATCCAGAAAAGTTGTAGCTCAATAGTTCCGTTCTCAGTCGACGTATAGAATTACGAATTTTTTTAATCTTTTTTTTCCCACTTCATTAAAAAAAAAATAAAAAGAATTTATGTTTCAATGAACATAACTAGGATTCCCTATGTATCTCAATTCACAATTTAATTACGAAATTAAAAAGTAAATATTTTTCTTTCTAATGATTTAGACATCCAACATCTTAGTATCTTAGTATAATTAAGTATTAATATTTTTCGTTGTCTTATCCTAATTGTGCTTTTCGAAATGGAAAAGCACAATTAATAGGAAAGAAAAAACCTTCTCACGAATTTAATCGAATTCAATATCAATAATATAAAGATTCAATAATCAATAAAAAATATAAAATTTTAAGTTCTTTGAGACATATCAATTAAGGTTTTTAAAAAAGTTTTTTTGTGGGACAAAAAAACTTTTTGACTGTCCGGTGGAAACAGATTTAGCTAAAGAAAAAGCTTTTACTGCCGCTAAAGAGCCTTTTTTTTTCCAAAGATTTCTACGAATATGCTTTTTTGACATAGAAGTACGTTTTTTTGGAACTGCCATTCAAAGATAGGTGACTCATTTTTATCGTTGTATGTGAAAGACATATATTGTTCAAAATGGATTACTCTTTATTAGTCAATATCTATAGTGATTCCATCAATATCAATAATATAAGAGTATAACTTTATTTCAGAATATACAAATGGAATAGAACAAAGAATAAAAGGAAAAAATAAATAAATAAAAAACGAATTAAAATTAAAATTAAATATCAATATTCTTTAATATTCAATAAAAAATAAATAAATAAAGATAAAATATAAAAATATAAATAAATCTATAATTGAACTATAATAAATTAATAAATCTTAAATCTATAAAACATAAATATATAATATATAAAATATCTATAAATTTTTTAATCTTACATAAATACAATCTAATGTGAAGGGAAAATAAAATTATTAAAAATAAAATATTATATCATTTGACCAACCAATTCCAACTCTTATTATAAAAATAAATAAATAAAAAAAAAAAAAAAAAGAGACGCAATAGATCTAATAGAATATTAGAATATATTTAATCTCCGATTTCAATTATTTAGTATTTAATAGGGACCCTTTTTTTTATGTTTATGATATTTGTGACCTTAGAACATATATTAACTCATATTTCCTTTTCGATCATCTCAATTGTGATTATGATTCATTTGATGAACTTATTAGTCTATGAAATAGAAGGATTGTGTAATTCGTCAGAAAAGGGGATGATAGCTACTTTTTTCTCTATAACAGGGTTTTTAGTTATTCGTTGGATTTCTTCAGGACATTTTCCCTTAAGTAATTTATATGAATCATTAATCTTCCTTTCGTGGAGTTTCTCCATTATTCATATGATTCCATATCTTGGGAATCAGAAAAATTATTTAAGCGCAATAACTGCACCAAGTGCCATTTTTACCCAAGGTTTTGCCACGTCAGGTCTTTCAATTGAAATGCATCAATCCGCAATATTAGTACCTGCTCTACAATCTCACTGGTTAATGATGCATGTCAGTATGATGCTATTGAGCTATGCAGTTCTTTTATGCGGATCATTATTATCAGTTGCTCTTATAGTAATTACATTTCGAAAAAATATCGATTTTTTTTTAAACAAGAATTTTATAAGCTTAAGGAAGTCATTTTTCTTTGATACGATAGAATATTTGAACGAAAAAGAAAGTGTATTTAAAAAGACTTCTTTTCTCTCATTTATAAATTTTTACAAATATCAATTAATTCAGCGTTTGGATTATTGGAGTTATCGTGTCATTAGTTTAGGGTTTACCTTTTTAACCATAGGCATTCTTTCTGGAGCAGTATGGGCTAACGAAGCATGGGGTTCTTATTGGAATTGGGATCCTAAGGAAACTTGGGCATTTATTACTTGGACCATATTTGCAATCTATTTACATACTAGAACAAATAAAAAATTGCAAGACCAAGGCACAAATTCGGCATTTGTGGCTTCTATAGGATTTCTCCTAATTTGGATATGCTATTTTGGGATCAATCTATTAGGAATCGGGTTCCATAGTTATGGTTCATTCCCATTTATATCTAATTGAATAAAATAAACTACATGAAGAACACATAAAAACATCGTCCGATAGACAATGAAGATTTGTGCGAGTTTTTGAAAACCGTTTGAATGGAGAAATTATTCAAATGGTTCTCAAAAACTCTAGACGTATTTCATTACAATTCTAATTCACTCTTCATTTTTTTCATTGTACAATGAAGAATCGTGAAAAGATGAAAGTCAAAGAATTATAAGACTTTCTTTCTAATTAATTAAAATTATCTAAGCTATAAAAAGAATTAGTATCTATTTTCTATAAAAATAATAAAAATTATTAGCTAATATAACTTGTACCTTGTCAACCGATAACGGAAGAACGAAATCAGGATAAATCTCAATTCCTATTACAGGTAGAAAGATACAGATCGAAAGAAATAGTTTTCGCGGTCCAGAATATGAAAATTTATAGTTTGGTATATTGAATAGCTTGTATTCATAGAAAATATGACATAACATAGACAATAAAAAAATAGGAGTTAATATCATTCCAATTGCTATTACAAAAGTAATTAACATTTTTGGCATGAAAAGATATTTTTGGTTAGTAATTATTCCAAAAAAGACTAAGAATTCTGCAACAAAACCACTCATTCTTGGTAATGCAAGAGAAGCCCTCGAGAAACTACTAAACATGGTAAATATAAATATTTTTAGATATTCCCCACCATCTTGTCGAGATAAACAAAACGTATTCTCTCCCAACTCGTTTCTGCTAAGAAAAAAGTGCAGCACCGATCAATCCATGAGAGAGTATTTGTAAAATGGCTCCATTGAGTCCCATGTCAGTTATAGAACCAATTCCTATAATTATGAAACCCATATGAGATACGGAAGAATAGGCAATACGCTTTTTAAAATTGCGTTGACCAAGAGATGTTGAAGCTGCATAAAAGATTTGTATTATTCCTACTATGATCAACCAGAAAGAGAATCTAGAATGAGCGTGAGCTAACAATTTCATATTGATCCGAATCAATCCATATGTTCCCATCTTTAATAAGATTCCAGCTAGAAGCATACATGTACTGTAATGCGCTTCCCCGTGGGTATCTGGTAACCATGTATGTAGGGGTATCATCGGCGATTTGACAGCATAAGCTATAAGAAAACAAAAATGGAATATTATTTCCAATGCTGCGGGATATGATTGATTAGCTAATTTTTAAAAATCTAATGTTTGTTGGTTCAAGTGATAAATCCTGTCAGTAAAATGGGTCCTATGGAAAGTCCATCGATTCCCAGTCTCCAGTGAAAATAAAAAAATATTTCTCCATTTATAATCTTCCTTCAATTGGTTTAATGGATCGTCCAATTGGAACAAAATACATAGTTCATTAGAGGGAGCTCCAGGATACATATACATATAGTATCCCTCCTATACACCTTATTTCCTTTATGAAGTATGAAGTAAAAGGACAATTGAGGAACCCACAAATATCGGCAAAACCAGAAGTATTGTTAACCAAGGAAAATAACTTGTGATAAAGACAAGATAAATTTTGACCAGAAAACTCCGTGCTCGGGAGAAGTCCCGAGCACGGAGTTTTCTCGGTAAAGAGGAATCAAGTGATTCAAGGGGAGTTTTTTGTTACATATCAATAAGAAAGACCCATGCTGCGAGTTGTTTCATGCCATAAATAAACACGGACACTCAAAAAATCTGTTGGACAAGCGGATTCACATCTCTTACAACCTACACAATCCTCGGTTCTTGGCGCGGAAGCAATTTGCTTAGCTTTACATCCGTCCCAAGGTATCATTTCTAATACATCCGTGGGACAAGCTCGTACACATTGAGTACACCCTATACATGTATCATAAATTTTTACTGAATGCGACATTGGATCTCTAAATTTCAGTTTTGAACACAAAAGATTTTCGATCTGGTAAAATTTTAATTAGAAAATGATGGAAATCATATATTTTCTATTGTAGATACCAGACGAATCAATGATTTCTTAAAATTGATAGAATCAATAGATTTTAAAATCTGTTTATGAGAAAGGGCCAAGATCCTTTGATTTACGTTTGAATAACCATGAAATATGAGTCGTACATACGAATCATGTTTATTTTCTTAATATTAAATATATTATATTTTCATTATATTTTCATATATATATGGTATATGGATCCTAATTTAAATTGAATTTAGTATAATTCTAGTAATTCTAAGTAATCCTATTCATATTCATATAGTCATATATAAAATGTAAATTATATCAAAAGTCAAAAGAATAAAATTAAAATAAGAATATTCTAATTCTAATATTAGAAATTATTATACTATTTCTAATACTATAAAAAATAAAATACTATTATAACTATACTATAATACTATAATAGTATAATATAACTATAATATAAATATAAAAAAAACTATTATATTATTAAATATTAAATAATTATTATCAATTATTATAATTATTATAAAATAATTAAATATTAAATATAATATATAATAATAAATAAAAAATAACAAGGCTAATAATAAATATAATAAATAATAATAAACTCAAACAATAAATTTAAATTAAATTTAAATTAACGAGTTTTTGGTTCCCGAATATCTAACTGATTCACTAATCTCTTATAACGCACTTTATTTTTCTTTGACAAATAAGTTAATAATTGTTGACGTTTTCCCAGAATTATTCGTAGACCTCTTTGTGATAAAAAATCTCTTTTGTGCAATTCTAAATGTGAAGTAAGTCTCCGTATCTTACTGGTGAAATGGAATACTTGAAATTCAACAGACCCACTATTTTCTTCTTTTTCTTCTTGTGGAATAACGGAGATAAATGAATTTTTGACCATAAAAAAATTAAAATTTTTATTTTTATTTTCTGTGAATTTTACCGATCAGGAAAAATAATAAGATTTATTATGACAGTTATTTTCATCTAGTATAAATCGAAATTGGATTTCATTTATTCATATACTAATTTGTTTTTTGTTTATGTGTTTATGTTTATTTGTTTTGTATATTTTATCCAATTGAAAATTGGATTTGTATATTGGATAAAAAGGGTCTGATAAATATATGCATTCACGAAATAGAACGATTTAGTTTTACTTAAACTAAAAAGATTCTGCTACTCCTAGTGAAAATGGATACACTATGAAATCAGCATCATGTGTTAGAAATTATAATGTTATACAGTCTATATATTTTGGCTTTCATCTACAGAATATGTCACACGATATGTAGGAAATCTACTATAAATATAAAATTAAAAAATATAAAAATGAAAAATTAAAAATTTTGCATTTGAATTGAATTCATTCTGAATTGTGAATACATATGTATTCTTGACATACTGAAACGACTGCTGTTATTGGTATCAAACCAATAGCGATTCATACAAGCTAAATCCTCTAATCGATAATTGGGCCAAAGAAACAATTTGAATTTAATTAAATTTTTTGCATCGGTCTTAATATGCTTGTTCTGATTCAAAAATTGTCCACAGTTTTTTATTTTCTTTTCATTGCAAAATCTTGGATTTCTATCCAAAACATTCCAATTCCGTGAATTGAAACAAATTAAAATTCTAAATTCTCTCCGATGCCTAGGAGATAGAATATTTTCAGGAATAAGGAAATCATAATGATTTTTGTCTTCACTAAAAAAAAAATGGCTGTATCGTGGAATGGATTTTTCAAACCCCTCTTTCTCAATATGTCTTTTTTTTGCGTATTTTCTATTTGTTTGGTGCTTCTTCTTATCAACCAATGAAATATCCATAGTTTGATATACAATAGATTTTCCGTCCCTTCTTATAGATAGACGAATTGGTTCAATAATAAATATTCCCTTTCTTATCAATTCTGTAAGAACTAGCTCCTTTTGAATTAGCATTTCGTCTAGATTTATTTCACCTCTTCGAATCGAGGATATGGCAATTTCCTTTGGGTTTATCAGTCTAAGTAGGAGACAATATACCCTAATATTGTTCATTATTCTTTGATTCAAGGGATCAGCCCATCTTAATTGAAAAAGGAAATATTTTTTCAAAAGGTAATCTAGTTCCATTTGTTTTTTGCTCTTATATTGATATTTTTTTTTTTTTCTACCCTTTTTAATTTCTATGTCTAATCTTGCGTAATCTTCTTCAACAGCTTTTTTTTTCTTTTGTTTTTGTAGATTCGATATAAGATTTCCTTGATCCTGTTGTTCTTGTTCTTCCTGCTTGTAATTTACTAATTCAAGATCTTTTTTATTAGACGATTCATGAGGATTTTTATTTGTATTTATATTTATTTTTGCATTTTTATTAAAATTAAAAAAGAGTGATTTAATTGGAATGATCCAAGGTTGAATCTTATATATGTTAAAAAGTTGCACAAATTCTGGGAAGAACCAAGATTCGAGATTGGATATAGTATTATGATTTGATGCAGTATCAGAGAACCCCTCTTGATGCATTCCCATGCAATCAAAAGAGTTTCTTTTTTGATTGCATGGTTTGATGTCTTGATGAACCGTAGTAGAAAAAAGATCTTTTTTTTTCATTTTTTTTAAATTTTTAATTTCAGTCTTAGTATTTTTATGAATCGTCATGCCAATACCAATATGTGCATTGGTCCAGATCTCAATATTCTTTCTAAAACAAAAATGAGGAATTCTACAATCAAAATATTTTCTATCCAAATTTATATTCCTATCAATAATATATCCTTTTTCTAGATAATTATTACTAGGTATACTTACTAATACATAAAATGATTCGGGTTTCGATGTATTGAAATGATATGGAATTTCTCGGTCCCCGTTTATTTCAAATTCTAATGTTGATCCAGAAATATATGAATTAGGAGCACTTATGTATTTATATGATAAAAGATCATATCTGTAATTTTTTTTCCATTTTTCTTTTTGACTCATAAAAGAATCCGCTGCATAGTTATTTTTTTTCATGGAATGAATGAATTGGTATTTTTTATATAAATCCAATTGAATTGATCTCTTGTTTTGGTTTTGAATCATACAGCGTTGATTGATTCTATTTCGCCATTCTTTAGGTACTAATCGAGACCATTTTTTTTTAGATGGATCGTATTGATAATGACCTTTTAACCAGTTTTTCCATTCGTTCATTACATACGTATGAATTTTATTATGTCTTGATTTGGAATCAAATATTCCATGTATCATTATCATACAATAGTCTTTTAATCTTTCCTTAAAAAAAGGATAGTTTCCTTTATATTGAAATACAGGTCTCAAGTGATCCTTATTAAGTAATTGGGTTTGTGATAATTTGTAAAATACATATGCTTGAGATAGGGAAGATAAGTTCCAATAAGTATCGGAATTTGGATTCCTATTCTCAGTATTATCAGTATTTGAAAACAACTCTTTTATAGTCAAACCAAAATTAAACTTCATTGTATTTTGATTTGTTTCATCAATTCCTTCTTGTTCTTTATTTCTTTTATTATTGTTATTGTTGTAAATGGATTTATTAAAGATATTTTTTTTTGATTTAAAGAAAAGTTGTGCATTGATCTTAGGAATGCTAATGGTACATAGTAAAATATCTATGTATATTTTTTCAATGAATGATTTTATAAAGTAGTGCGATTTACGCATTAATCGGATATTTTTCCTTTTTAAGATTTTAAAAAAATCTTTCTGTGATTCCGGCCTTTTATTATCATAAATTAGAACTATATCTTTTTTTTTTTCTTTTTCGTTTTGTTCTATTTTATTCCTGATTTTTATTGTCTTATCAGAAAGATCTTTCATTCTTCTTTCTATTAGTGAATAATTTAACCAATTTTTTGGTCGAATTCGAACAGATGATTCGCGAAGAATCTTTTTATTTTTTTTTAAATCTTTTTCGTTTTCCTTCATTTCATATACTCTTTCTTTCCTCAACTCAAATAAAAAAATTGGATTTACTTTTTCCAAGTTTTTCATTATGAGTTTGATAACTATAAACATTTTAGTGACCCATTTTGTTTTTTCTTTTATAACTTTTATAAAGGATTTTATTCTTTCCTTCAAAAAGTTTATAACTTGTAAAATCTTATTTTTTACCCTTCTATTTATTTTTTTGAGTTCTTTATAAATAGGTTCAAAAAAAGAAGGTCGTTTTCGGGGAGAACCAAAGGGAAGTTCTGCTTCCATTCCCCAGACTGTTAAAAAACAAAAATTTTTGTTTTTATATTTTGAATCTTCTCGATCTCTATGATGAGATCGTACCTTAGCTTTTCGCCAAGGTTTTAGACAGAAAGGATATAGAATCTTTATCTGAATGCCGTCTGTTAACCAATCTTGGGGAAATTCTGTTTCTGATAATTGAACACCATTATAGGTGCATTTAATATGCATTTCTCTATTCCATTCCTTCAAATCCTCGTACCACTCGGGGAATTGAAATAATAACATACGTAAAATATTTTTAGCTATTATAAATGAAGGCAATATAATGTATTTTCTAAAAAAAGATTGGATTACTAACATTAAACCTCTTATTGCTTGAGTAAATACAAAGGTATCCCAAGCTTCTGATATTTCTATACGTTCTTTTTTATCCTTTTCTTCTTTTGTTTCTTCATTTTCAAAATGGGAATCTAAAATTTTAAATTTAGATTCTCGTTCTCTCCCCATCCAATTCCTCAAAATAAGATTCTTCATTTCATTAATATGAAAAGAATAAAAAAAAGATGCTTTGTCTATACGGTCCAAAAAAAGTGGGGAATGCACATTTACTTGAAAGAGGTCCCAAGTAACTGTTTTACGTCTTTGAGCGCGCATGGATCCTTTGATTAGATTGCGACTAAAACACGATTGTTGGGAGTAACGTATCAGAGCTACCTCTTCCTCTTCCGTTTTATTATCATTTTTATCATTGTTACTAGCATTCTTAGTACTAGAAATAGGATTGGTATTTTGATCATTATCGTTATAAATTACAACACGTTTGGCTTTTCTTGAATGAATCTCATGATCTTCTTCTTCTAATTCTTCTTCATTTTCTTCTTCCTCTTCTTCCAACAAATCCTCGGTTAATTTGTATGACCATCTAGACACCTTTTTACTGACTTCTTCTATTTTAATTCCAATATCTTTCTCTTTTTTTTTTTTTTTATCTTTTGTAATTACATCGAATACAAATTGAAAATATTTTGCTTGACTTTTTGAATCAATTATTTTTGCTTCTGTCAATAAAGGACATTTTTCAAAATTAAAAATGTGTCCGCACTCAGAAGATAATTCATCAATTGAGATGAAGGACTTTTCCTTTTTTTTTAAAAATGATTGACGGTAAATTTCTAAGGAATCATTAAGAAGTAGATCATGAATCTTATTTATCCAAAGATTTTCTACTAAATCTTCCGTATTTGTATAAGTAATTAAATGATTCATGATTGCATGTGAATAAAGTTTTTTTCGTGTTCCTCGACAAGGTCCGTTGAAAAAAGGATCATATACTTTTGGCAAGCATTTTTTTTTATTCTCATCATCGCATAATATGGTTCTTTTTTCAAGCCTATCCAGACTAGGAGATCCCTCATCTTTTTCTAAAATTTTTATTCGATTTATCAATTCATTATTCAAATTTAACTTTTTTTTTTCATTAGTATAAATCCAAGAATTAGAAAGATTTTCGTCATATATTTTTTCTCTTATGTACAAAGAAATTCTTCCTTCTAGCATTTCTGAAAATGTCGATAAACTAGGGGGATACATAAAGGATATTTTTTGTTTCCCATCACTTGTACATGTAAAAAAAAAAAATTGTGACATTTCATTGCGTAAAGCATTTTCCAATTGATCATTTTTTATATATCGTAATGGACGATTCCATCGTTTATAATCGAAAAAAAAAGTGACAAAAGCTTTTTCAACCCAAAACCAATAATTACTTTTATTTTTCTCTTCTTTCAGTCTTCCCAATTCCAAATTCTCTTGATGGGTATCCAGATCATAATCTTCATGAACTGGGCTATCTTGATAGCGTGCCTCTTGAAAGTTAAATTCATCCTTTGTTTTTTCCTTTCCATTCACTCGGGTCTCTTCCGTTTCATCTATTTTGTCCAGATCCTCCTTTTCTTCCGAACAAAGGGAAGGGTTTTCTTCGTTGGATCCCTCTTGTTCCTGTTTAGTCTCCTTCGTTTCGGAAGTTGTTTCCACATCGCTTTCTTCCTTTCTTTCTTCCCCTTCTTCCGTTTCTGAAGTTTCTTTCTCTTTCAGTTTCTTAGTGACAATAGGCGACGGCATTCTTCCTAAATAGTAGACAGAGGTGATAAATAAGAGAATACTAAAGATTCGAGCCATAGAATTTCTAAATTCTGACACAAGATACTTATTAGATCGAATAGAATGATTTTGCCGTATCCAGAATAATACCAATCCAACCCATTTCATGAAAAAAATGTGACCAATTAACCAACCAACAAAACTACTTGTTAAAAATAAAATCTTGTTGTTGCATCGAAACATATAAATGTTGACTAATCTAGCTAACGTGGAACTTGGTAAAATGAAATGGTTGAATAATTGAAAAATTAGATTATTCAGGAATACACATTGAATGCTGAGATTACGCATTGAATTTCTGGTAGTAGATCCATAATAAAAAAAGTTTTTGTGATTGTTCCAGAAGAAATGAAACAAAAGATACGGTAGAACTAGGACAGTTATTGTATGAGGTCTACCCAATGCTAGATGCAGAGGCGCATAATAGATCGATATGAACATCATGAGCT